TAGAGGGAAGTCTTTTTTTTTCCACTGAAATTTTGAAAATGAGCATTTAAATGTCCTTCAAATGTAAGTAAATAGATCCGAAACATATAAAATGCGGTTAATCCCGCCGTAGACCAAGCTATTATTGCAAAAATTTCTGAATATAACCAACTATCATTAAGAATTTGATCTTTGGACCAAAAACAAGCAAGAGGTGGAATACCACAAAGAGAAAGTGTGCCTAATAAAAACGCACTTTTGGTAATTGGTACATGTTTTTTTAAACCTCCCATAAAAACCATATTTTGACTTTTAGTCGGAGAATACCCAACAATAGTTTGCATTGAATGAATAACAGAACCCGATCCCAAAAACAATAATGCTTTCGAATAAGCATGAGTAATCAAATGAAATAAAGCACTTCGAGAAGACCCCATACCTAGAGCTAACATCATATAACCCAATTGAGACATAGTGGAATAGGCTAAACCTCTCTTAATGTCTTTTTGAGCAAGAGCTAAAGTAGCTCCAAAAAATAGTGTTATTATCCCTATTAAAGAAATTAAATTCATTATTTGAGGTATAATAATGAAAAGAGGTAAAAGTCGAGCTACAAGGAAAATTCCCGCGGCTACCATAGTAGCGGCATGGATAAGAGCCGAAATAGGAGTCGGCCCTTCCATCGCATCTGGTAACCATACATGAAGGGGGAATTGTGCAGATTTCGAAACGGCACCAGAAAAGAATAAAACAGCGCACCACGTAACAAATAAAAAATTAAATTCATTATGAAAAATCAAGTTTTTGAATATTTGAAATAAATCCCGAAATTCAAAACTCCCTGTTATCCAATAAAAACCTAAAATTCCCAATAATAAACCAAAATCCCCAACACGATTAGTTACAAACGCTTTTTGACAAGCATTTGCTGCAACAGGACGTGTGAACCAAAATCCTATTAATAGATATGAACACATTCCTACTAATTCCCAAAAAATATAAATTTGTATCAAATTGGAACTAGTAACTAATCCCAACATGGCAGTACTGAAAAAACTCATATAAGCAAAAAATCTCAAATATCCACGATCATGAAACATATAATTATCACTATAAATAAGAACCAAAATTCCAACAGTAGTGATTAATATTGACATAATAGAAGTAAGCGAATCGATTAAGTAGCCAAATTCTAAAGAAAAATCATTATTGAGAATCCAAGCCCAGACATATTGATAGGTAGCACGGCTATTTAGTTGCTGAATCGATAAATTGATCGAAAAAATCATGACTATACTTAATACTAAAACACTTTGAAAAGCCCACATACGACGAAGACTTTTTGTTGCCGACGGAAAAAGAAGAAGTCCCACCCCGATTAATATAGGAACTGAAAGTGGAAGGAAAGGTATTATCCATGCATATTGATATGTTTGTTCCATAAAAAAGTTTTTTAGTCTGAATTAATTGCTTCCGATTAACTGGACCCCACCCCTTCCAAAAGGGATCAATAAAAAAATAAAAATATGCACTAACTTAAAAAAAAAATTAACGTAAATAAAAATTTAGCATTTGATACTCGTACTTATTCTGTATCTGAGTTTTTCGAAATAGTTTAAATATTCAACTCAAGAAGTTAGACGTGGTCAAATAATATGACCGAGTTCCGTAAAAAAGAAAATACTTCTTTATTTTAAATATATTTGTATTTTGAAAATATACAAATTCGGGAAGAGATCAAAAATAAAAATAGAAATTTTTCTAACAATGGTTTTTTGTATAGCAAGCATCAGGAATTACACTCAAAAGTACTTGATTCTGATATAAATCGTGGAATTGTCTAATGTCATTGGCTTAATAACTTGTCGTTTTTTTTTAGTTAGTTTCATTTTAGTTTCTTTATTTCAACTTAATTAACTAATTCCTTATGAGATTGATTATGATTCTTTTTTTTTTTTATTATTAGAAACCATTAGAATACCTGAATGTATATATAAAACTTAATGGTTTATTTTATTTAAAACTTGATTTTTTATTAATTGAGAAAATTTTCTTTAGTGAGATAAGGATAAAAAAATGTATCCGGTAACAGAACAGATAAATTACCAATCTCATTCTAATTTCGAAATTTTTAGACGAACTCATTGGACTAGTTACTCGAACAAAGATTCCATTTGCTATTAGATAAAAGTTGTCTTTTGAAATACTTCCTTCGATTTTATTACATGGAAATGCAGTGTCGAATGACAAAAAGCGCTGGAGATAGGTCTTTTAGATTCTTTTGTTTAGTTCCACGAATTAGATTTATATATCATAGCTGATTATAGAAATATCTGAGAAAAAACGAAAAATAAAAGTACTACTAATCCATACAACTTATTTGTTCTTAGAAGCCTTCGAGAGTCTTTTTGATTTGTAGGAATCTTGGAGACAAGTTTCATATATTTAGATTTATTTGTGATGATAAGGACTAAAAGAATAACTAGATAATGAATAGTAATTAAGGATTCTTTTGAACAATAGATGTCTTTCACATCCAACTATAACAATGAGTAACCTCTTCATTTTGAAATGGCAGTTCCAAAAAAACGCACTTCTAGAGCAAAAAAGCGTATTCGTCAAAATATTTGGAAAAGGAAGGGATATTCATCGGCGTTAAAAGCTTTGTCATTAGGAAAATCTCTTTCTACCGGCAAATCAAAAAGTTTTTTTATGCGACGAGCAAATAAGTCCTAAAATGTTGTAAGAATCGGAATCTATTTGACGTGAAAATTGGCTCATTTCAGTCTTACTATCAAATTTTCAATTATAACTCTCTATTAGTTTGAACTAATCAATATGAAATCGACTCCGTTTTGTGATGTTCATATGTAAAAATGGAACATTAAGAATTTGAAAATTTCGCAAATTCTAAGAAAAAATACAATAAGAAAAAACAAGGTTTTACCCTTTTTTAGGACTCTATTTTTCATTTTGTTGGTGGGGAGTCTTATTTTCCCCATCGACCTTTTTGTTATAATTCAAATGCTAATAATATGTTTTCTTTATCTATATATCTAAAGAATATCGAAAGAAGATCAGAAATAAGATCTTTAGTTCAAATTAACGAGAGAAACTCATTGATTCAATTTTGAAAACTTGTATAACTTTCTGACTTCGTCTTTATCGGAATGACTATAGACTTCTCAGATATTTTTTGATTTCAGCCCAACCGCGAAAACTCTCAGGTTATTATATATAAAAAACGTCTTACTTTAGAAAAATCCAAAAAGGTTTTTTTTTTATGTTCCGCGAGAAAATGCATTTTGTTGTTTTAAATTTCTGAAATAAGTTAAATGGGAACTCATTTTTATTCAAAAATTTTTTCAGTGAAGTGACACTGTCAATCTTGACGATTCAATATAAATAGCCTATTATAGGTTCGAACAAGCCGCTATGGTGAAATCGGTAGACACGCTGCTCTTAGGAAGCAGTGCTAGAGCATCTCGGTTCGAGTCCGAGTGGCGGCATGCCGTCTTCGAAATACCAGACACTAGATCTTATAATGAAAAATGAATTCAATTCCCGCTTTTAATTTATACTTAAATTAAGGGATTACTCTTTTTTTTTTTTATGATATTTTCAACCTTGGAGCATATATTAAATCATATTTCCTTTTCAATTGTTTCAATTGTCATTTCAATTTGGTTGATCAACCTATTGATCACTGAACTGATAAAACCATATGAGTTATCAGAAAAGGGCATGATACTGACTTTTTTGTGTTTAACAGGATTATTAGTGACTCGTTGGATTTATTCCGGTCATTTTCCACTAAGTGATTTATACGAATCATTAATCTTTCTTTCGTGGAATTTCTCCCTTATTCATATAGTCGCCTATTTCAAAAAAAATAAAAATCTAAGCGCAATAACCGCCTCGAGTACTATTTTTACCCAAGGCTTTGCTACTTCAAGTCTTTTAAGTGAAATACAGAAACCTGCAATATTAGTTCCTGCGCTCCAATCTGAGTGGTTAATAATGCACGTAAGTATGATGATATTGAGCTATGCCGCTCTTCTGTGTGGATCATTATTATCCGCTGCACTTCTAGTCTTTACATTTCGAAAGAAAAGTAATCGGTTTTTAAAATTTTTTTCATTTGACGAAATCCAATATAGCTATGATAGAAGTACTATTTTAAGAAATACTTATTTTTTTTCTGGTAAGAATTATTACAAGAGCCAATTAATTCAACAATTGGATTTTTGGAGTTATCGTGTTATTAGTCTAGGATTTCTTTTTTTAACTACGGGTATTATTTCAGGAGCAGTCTGGGCGAATGAAGCGTGGGGATCATATTGGAGTTGGGACCCAAAAGAAATTTGGGCCTTTATTACTTGGATGATATTCGCTATTTATTTACATATTCGAACAAATAAGAATTTCCCGGGTGAAAATTCCGCACTGGTGGCGGCTCTAGGTTTTCTGATAATTTGGATATGCTATTTTGGAGTTAATCTATTAGGAATAGGGCTACATAGTTATGGTTCATTTACATTACCGTCTAGCTAAGGAAGCTTCTTACGAATACAAACTAACTCGAGCTGTCTATAAAAAACTTTGTAACCAACTGCGTGAATCTAGTACCAATAGTATAGTGATTCGCGCGGTTCTCGCAAAGACCGCGCATATCAGGTTAAAATTAAAATTCATTTTTTTTCACTTTATTTAAAAGATTTAAAAGAATATAAAAAAAGCATTCTTTTGTCTATTCTACAACAAGTTTTTAAAAATTATCTAATTTTTTCTTTAGGAAAAATCTCTAGAAAAAACTAGATAAAAGAACTTCAACCTTCTCAACTGAGAGTGACAGAACAAAATCCGGGTAGATTCCAATCCCTATTATGGGTAGAAAAATAGCGATTGAAACAAACAACTCGCGCGGTCCAAAATCAAAAAGATAAGAAGTAGGGGCATTAAATAACTTGGATCCATAGAACATCTGGCGTGACATAGATAATGAATAAATGGGTGTTAATATCATTCCAATTGCTATTACAAAAGTCAGTAGAATTTTTGGCAGGAAAAGATATTTTTGACTGGTAATTAGTCCCCACAATACGATTAATTCTGCAACAAAACCACTCATACCTGGTAATGCGAGGGAGCCCATAGAAAAGCTACTAAACAGCGTAAATATTTTTGGCATTGGTATAGCTACGCCGCCCATTTCGTCGAGATAAACAAGACGTATTCTATCATAACTTGTTCCTGCCAAGAAAAAAAAGGCCGCGCCAATAAATCCGTGAGAAATTATTTGTAAAATGGCTCCATTGAGTCCTGCGTCGGTTATAGAACCAATTCCTATAAGTATCAAACCCATATGCGATACAGAAGAATAGGCTACTCTTTTTTTAAAATTACGTTGGCCGGAAGAAGTTAAAGCTGCATAGATTATTTGTATTGTGCCTATTATCATCAACCAGGGAGAAAAAATAGAATGAGCATGAGGAAATAATTCCATATTAATCCGAATCAATCCATATGCTCCCATTTTTAACAAGATTCCAGCTAAAAGCATACAAGTACTGTAATGAGCTTCGCCGTGGGTATCAGGTAACCATGTATGGAAAGGTAGAATCGGCGATTTGACAGCAAACGAAATCAAAAATCCAATGTAAAAAATTATTTCCAAGGCCACAGGATACGGTCGATTAATTGATGTTTCAAAATCTAATGTTGGTTCATTAGAACCATATAAACCAAGACCCATAACTCCCATTAATAGAAAAACAGAACCTCCTGCCGTGTACAAAATAAATTTAGTTGCCGAGTACATCCGTTTCTTTCCTCCCCACATGGATAGAAGGAGATAAACCGGAATTAATTCTAACTCCCACATGATGAAAAAAAGTAAAAGGTCCTGAGAAGAAAATGGCCCTATTTGAGCGCTATACATTGCTAATAGCAAAAAATGGAATAATCGCGAATCCCGAGTAAGAGGCCAGGCTGCTAACGTAGCTAAAGTAGTGATAAATCCCGTTAGTAAAATAGGTCCTATAGAAAGTCCATCTATTCCTAATTTCCAATGGAAATCAAAAAAATGAATCCATTTATAATCTTCCACCAGTTGGATTAATGGATCATCTGATTGGAAATGATAACGGAATACATAGGTTAGTAGAAGGAGCTCTAAAATACATATACAAATAGTATACCATCTAATTACCTTATTTCCTCTATGAGGAAGAAAAAAAATTAACGAACCCGCAGCTATTGGTAAAAATACACTTATTGTTAACCAAGGAAAATCGTTCGTGGTAAAGGCAAAATACACTTGGGCCAGAAAACCGGTGCGCAAAAATTTTTTTGCGCTCGGGTTTTCTCGGTAAAACAAATCAGCTGAATTCAAGTAGAGTTTTAAGTGAGGTATCAATAAGCTAGACCCATGCTGCGAGTTGTTTCATGCCATAAATAAACCCGAACACTCAAGAAATCCGTTGGACAAGCGGATTCACACCTCTTACAACCGACACAATCCTCTGTTCTTGGAGCCGAAGCAATTTGTTTTGCTTTACATCCGTCCCAAGGTATCATTTCTAACACATCTGTGGGGCAGGCTCGAACACATTGAGTACATCCAATACATGTATCATAAATTTTGACTGAATGTGACATTGGATCTATACATTTTTTAAGGGCAACAATTTTCGATCTACTAAATTTAGAATAAAAAAAAAAAAGAGATAAACTAGATTTAGATATTAGACGAATCAATGAGTTTCCAGCGTTTTTGAATTCATTTTGTTTTGAATTGGTTTATGAAAGAGAGCCAAAATACTTTGATTTTTTATCTTTGTGCTACCAATACCATAATTTACAAGGTAGATCTGCTTATTTTTAATTTTTTTAATTTTAATATTGGAATTTATCTAATTAATACTATTGAGATTATTTTTTCAACAAATTAGATTGATTGATCCGAGTTGACTTTCGATTACGATAAATTGACGAAACAATAGCAAGTCCAATAGCTGCTTCAGCGGCGGCAATAGCGATAATAAAAATGGAAAAAATAGCTCCTTTTAATTGACGACTATCAAAAAAATCAGAAAATGTTACAAAATTTATATTAACCGCATTTAATATAAGTTCAAGACACATAAGAGCCCTAACCATATTTCGACTCGTGATCAATCCATATAGACCGACAGAAAATAAATAGGCACTCAAAATAAGTACATGTTCGAGCATCATTAACAAACTCCTTATCAATCTCGATTCATTTCAATATGAACAAAAATTTCACTAATTAGATTAACTCGAACATAGCAAGTAATAAAATAAAGAAATCGATTGGAAATAGATCGAACTAAAAAAGTAAAGAATTTTTTTCTACATGAAGTCAAATAGAATAGAAAGGAAATGAATGTGATAGTCCAGAATACAGTTTGATTTTCATTCCCCCTTCTCAAAAGTGATTATTGACGAGCTACAGCAATTGCGCCTATTAACGCAACTAAAAGAATTATTGAAATG